CATGTCTGCCACGTAAGGTATGATCGTGTTATCACAAAATAAAGTAAAGATAATAAATCAAAGTAGTTTGGCACTGTCAAGCCAGAAGTAGATAATAAAAAAACTCGAGGAACTCATCGATTCATCTAGTACTAGTATTTAAATATATAATTCATTTATCAATTTACTAGATTGAAACTTTATCACGTTCAAAAATGGATAGATCCAATGTCGCATTCAGTAAAGATTTATGATACATGTATCGGGTGTACTCAATGTGTCCGAGCCTGTCCCACGGATGTATTAGAAATGATACCCTGGGATGGATGTAAAGCCAAACAAATAGCATCTGCTCCAAGAACGGAGGATTGTGTCGGTTGTAAGAGATGTGAATCCGCCTGCCCAACAGATTTCTTGAGTGTTCGAGTTTATTTATGGCATGAAACAACCCGCAGCATGGGTATAGCTTATTAATACGTTACAGAAACCCGAGTCCATTTTTTTTTTTACCGCCAAAACCAGTGCCAAAAAATAAAATATTTTTTGGCACTGGTTTTTTTGGTCCAAGCGTATCTTGTCTTTACCACGAACAAATTTCCTTGGTTAACAATAATTGTAGTCTTACCAATATTTGCGGGTTCCTTTATTTTATTTCTTCCCCATAAAGGAAATAGGGTAATTAGATGGTATACTATATGTATATGCATGTTAGAACTTCTTCTAACAACCTATGCATTCTGTTATCATTTCCAATTGGACGATCCATTAATCCAACTAGTAGACGACTATAAATGGATCAGTTTTTTTGATTTCCGTTGGAAATTAGGAATAGATGGACTGTCTATAGGCCCCGTTTTATTAACAGGATTTATCACTACTTTAGCTACCTTAGCGGCCTGGCCTATTACTCGGGATTCTCGATTATTCCATTTCTTGATGTTAGCAATGTACAGTGGTCAAATAGGATCATTTTCTTCTCGGGACCTTTTACTTTTTTTCATCATGTGGGAATTAGAATTAATTCCGGTCTATCTACTTTTAGCCATGTGGGGAGGGAAGAAACGTCTCTATTCAGCCACAAAATTTATTTTGTACACGGCGGGGGGCTCCATTTTTCTCTTAATGGGAGTTCTGGGTATCGGTTTATATGGTTCTAATGAGCCAACATTAAATTTTGAAACATCAGTTAATCAATCGTATCCTGTGGCTTTGGAAATAATATTCTATATTGGATTTTTTATTGCTTTTGCTGTCAAATCACCGATTCTACCGCTACATACATGGTTACCAGATACCCACGGAGAGGCGCATTACAGTACTTGTATGCTCCTAGCCGGAATTTTATTAAAAATGGGAGCATATGGATTGATTCGGATTAATATGGAATTATTACCACACGCTCATTCTATATTTTCTCCTTGGTTGATGATAGTAGGCACAATACAAATAATCTATGCAGCTTCAACATCTCCCGGCCAGCGTAATTTAAAAAAAAGAATAGCCTATTCCTCCGTATCTCATATGGGTTTCATACTTATAGGAATTGCTTCTATAACCGATACGGGACTCAATGGAGCTATATTACAAATAATATCTCATGGCTTTATTGGTGCTGCACTTTTTTTCTTGGCAGGAACGAGTTATGATAGAATACGCCTTGTTTATCTCGACGAAATGGGCGGAGTTGGTATCCCCATGCCAAAAATATTTACGATGTTCAGTAGCTTTTCCATGGCTTCCCTTGCATTACCGGGTATGAGTGGTTTTGTTGCAGAAGTTATAATCTTTTTAGGACTAATTACAAGCCAAAAATATCTTTTAATGCCCAAAATAGCTATCACTTTTGTAATGGCAATTGGAATGATATTAACTCCTATTTATTTATTATCTATGTCACGGCAGATGTTCTATGGATACAAATTATTTAATACTCCAAACTCTTTTGTTTTTGATTCTGGACCGCGCGAGTTATTTGTTTCCATCTCCATTTTTCTACCTGTAATAGGTATTGGTATGTATCCCGATTTTGTTCTTTCGCTATCAGTTGACAAGGTTGAAGGTATTTTATCTAATTATTTTTATAGATAGTTTTCTTAAAGTTTCTTAAAGAAAAAACTCCTATTATTTTTAAGAGTCGGTTGGATAATGAAAAAAAAAAAGAAGGATTTTTATTCTCTTAAATTTTAAATAAAGTAAAAACAAAATATGAATTTAAATTTTCATCCAACATACTTGGTCTTTGCGAGAACCGCGTGAATCACTACACTACTTGATTCACGCGGTTCTCGCCGGTTGACACAATGTGTTTTATATACACAATATTGCACTCTGTTTGTATTCGTAATAACTTTTCTTTTTTTTAACTAGAGGTTAACGTAAATGAACCATAACTATGTAGCCCAATTCCTAATAGATTGACCCCAAAATAGCATATCCAAATTATAAGAAAGCCTAGAGTCGCCACAATTGCGGAATTTGTCCCCTGCAAATTTTTATTTGTTCGAGTATGCAAATAAATTGCGAATACGATCCACGTAATAAAAGCCCAAGTTTCCTTTGGATCCCAACTCCAATATGATCCCCATGCTTCATTGGCCCATACTGCTCCTGAAAGAATCCCTATGGTTAAAAAGATAAATCCTAGGCTAATCACACGATAACTCCAATAATCTAATTGTTGAATCAATTGGGCCTTGTAATAATTCTTAGCATAAAAAAAAGAGGTTTTTTTAAAAATATTGTTTCTTTCATTATTGTATTGGATTTCACCAAATGAAAAAGATTCATTTAATTTTAATAAATTATTACTTTTAGAACTATAAAAAATCTTTCTAAATGTAATGACAAGAAGTGCTACTGATAATAATGATCCACAAAGAAGAGCTGCATAACTCAATATCATCATACTTACGTGCATTATTAACCACTCCGATTGTAGAGCGGGTATTAATATTGTGGGTTTATGTATTTCATTTAAAAGACCCGACGTAGCAAAGCCTTGGGTAAAAATAGTACTTGAGGCAGTTATTGTGGTTAAATAATTTTTTCGTTTTTTAAAATAGGGCACTATATGAATAAGGGAGAAACTCCATGAAAGAAAAATTAATGATTCATATAAATCACTTAGTGGGAAATGGCCCGAATAAATCCAACGAGTTATTAATAATCCTGTTAGACATAAAAAAGTAGCTAGCATCCCCTTTTCTGACGAATCATATGGTTTTATGATTTCATTGCCCAATAAGGTTATCAAATGAATTGTAATCACAATTGAAACAATAGAAAAGGAAATATGAGTTAATATATGCTCTAAAGTTGAAAATATCATAAAAAAGAAAAAAGGTGGGGATCCCCCATATTAATATTAATTACTGGGAATTTTATTTATTTTTATTATAGGATCTATTCGATCTCGTTTAGAAGATGGCATGCCGCCACTCGGACTCGAACCGAGATGCTCTAGCACTGCTTCCTAAGAGCAGCGTGTCTACCGATTTCACCATAGCGGCTTGCTCGAATTCATAATACCCTATTTATATTCAATAGTCGAGATTGAACAAGTCAATTCAATCAAATATGTTTTTTTAGTAAAAATTTAATTGATAAAAAAAATGAGTTCAAAAGTCAATTTGAAGATTTGTTAGTTTCATTTTTTTTTTTACTTTAAGTATCCATTTATCTTAGGGCTTTTTACGTAGTTTATGCGATTCTAAAATCGAACTCTTGTAGCTATAGAAATCTCTCGCTAGAATAAAAAGAACTTTTTTCTTTTTTTACGCTTATTGTGATGTCATTATTTCTAGTTTATCTGATTTCATAATCATAAATTTGAAACAAAAAAGAAATTTTCTCAATGAATCTAAAACTATTTTGTATTTAGAGTACTGCAAATTGATACTTGTACATAATATAATAAAATCTCAACAATCAGGTTCTTTTATTGATTCTTTTATTCTTTTATTGTTGTTGATCTTTTATTTATATTATATATATTTATATTGATGATCTTATATTGATGATCTGAAAATGATCTGAAAATTGGAGATATATGGTAAATCCATTACATATGGTAAATGCAATAAATTAAGAAGTTAGTTTTTAACATGGAATCCATTAGTTTCAACAATCTGCCCTTCCCGAAAAAGATAAAAAATTTGATTTATTGGAATTGTAAAGGGCGATGGGGAAAAAAAGACTCCCCACCACCAAAATATGAGTGAAAACAAAAAAATAAAAAATTGTATATATATTTTTTAGATTTAGAATCCAGAAAATAGAAGAATTATTCTTTTAGACCTAACATTAAGATTTTATTTCATATTAATATAAATTTATATTAACAAATTACTGATCCAATTTTTTGAATCAAAAGCATTTCGATTATTCCAATATTTTAGGACTTATTTGTTTGTCGTACAAAAAAACTTTTTGAATTCCCGGTAGAAAGAGATTTCCCTAATGACAAAGCTTTTAACGATGCCCAATATCCTTTCATTTTCCAAATATTTTTACGAATACGCTTTTTTGATATCGAAGTACGTTTTTTTGGAACTGCCATTTAAAATTACTCATTGTTATAGTTGGATGTGAAAGACATCTATTTCTATTGTTCTATTATTTTATTATATTATTCTTATTCATTATCTATTTTTTCTCTAAATAATATAATATTCTCTTCATAAAAAAGAAATATAGATATGTCAAAGATCCACGAAAACTGGATAAAAAATGACTCGAAATAACAAAATATTCCGTAAAACCAAAATTTTTGGTTTGGAACTATTAGTTCGCGTTGTTTATCTCTCAAAGTTATATCTTTAGAATCTGCATGTCATAGAAATAAAATCAAACTTAATCAAACTAAAAAAAAAAAAAAAATCTAAAAGACCTTTATTTTCGGCATTCTATACTTGATTTATAAAATATCAGGATTGTACTTTTGACTAATAATTTAATAGTCAAACTAGAAAATTCAATTTTAAAATTCGAATGAGACTAGTAATAAATCTGTTAAAAGATACGTGATTTGATAAACAAAGGATCTCAGTCCTTTTTGATCCTTTCTCGCTAAAAGGTTCATTTTAGTTCCATATTTTTGTAAACTTTACTAATAAATTGTTTTGATTGAAATGGAAAACAATCAATCCCATAATGAATTAGTTAATTAATTGAAAATTAGTTAATGAATTGAAATAAACTAACTAAAATCAAGAGTTTTTTTCATTAGACCGATGACCTTAGTTAATCTTATAATTCGTATTAGCATCAAGTACTCTTTTTAGGCTAAATTTTTATCCTTGCTCTATGAATATAAATTTTGATTACGATAAATTATTATATTTTTATTTTCCTATCCTATTATAAGTGTTCGTTTTTTTATATGTCACTTGGTCATATCATTTGACCAATTGTAACTTCTTTTTTGAATATTTGAACGGTTTTGAAAAGACTCAGAATATTTAATTATATATTATTAATTAAATTAATATTAATATATAAATACTCATATATATAAATAAATATAAATCTTAAATCGGTTAGTGCATATCTTGATTTTTTATTGACTTTTTCGAAAGGTAAGATCCGGTGAATCGGAAACAATTAATTAAGAATAAAAAACTTTTTTTATGGAACAGACATATCAATATGCGTGGATAATACCTTTTCTTCCACTTCCGGTTCCTATGTTAATAGGGTTGGGACTTCTTCTTTTTCCGACGGCAACAAAAAGTCTTCGCCGTATGTGGGCTTTTCAGAGCGTTTTGTTGTTAAGTATAGTTATGATTTTTTCCATGAATCTTTCTATTCAGCAAATTAATAGTAGTTCTGTCTATCAATATGTATGGTCTTGGATTATTAATAATGATTTTTCGTTAGAATTCGGATACTTGATCGATCCACTTACTTCTATTATGTCAATACTAATCACTACTGTTGGAATTTTGGTTCTTATTTATAGTGATAATTATATGTCTCATGATCACGGTTATTTGAGATTTTTTGCTTATATGAGTTTTTTCAGTACTTCTATGTTGGGATTAGTTACTAGTTCAAATTTGATACAAATTTATATTTTTTGGGAATTAGTTGGAATGTGTTCGTATCTATTAATAGGATTTTGGTTCACACGACCTGTTGCAGCAAAGGCTTGTCAAAAAGCCTTTGTAACTAATCGTGTTGGCGATTTTGGTTTATTATTAGGCATTTTAGGGTTTTATTGGGTAACGGGGAGTTTTGAATTTCGTGATTTATTCCAAATATTCAATAACTTGATTTCTAATAATGAGGTCGATTTTTTATTTGTGACCTTGTGCGCTGTTCTTTTATTTGCCGGTGCGATTGCTAAATCTGCACAATTTCCTCTTCATGTATGGTTACCTGATGCGATGGAAGGGCCGACTCCTATTTCGGCCCTTATACATGCTGCTACGATGGTAGCAGCGGGCATTTTTCTTGTAGCCCGACTTATGCCTCTTTTCATAGTCATACCCCACATAATGAATTTTATCTCCTTGATAGGGATAATAACAGTTTTTTTAGGAGCTACTTTAGCTCTTGCTCAAAAAGATATTAAGAGGGGTTTAGCCTATTCCACAATGTCTCAATTGGGTTATATGATGTTAGCTTTAGGTATGGGGTCTTATCGCAGTGCTTTATTTCATTTGATTACTCATGCTTATTCTAAAGCATTATTGTTCTTAGGATCGGGATCCGTTATTCATTCAATGGAAACTCTTGTTGGGTATTGTCCAAAAAAAAGTCAGAATATGGTGCTTATGGGAGGTTTAACAAAACATGTACCAATTACAAAAAATTCTTTTTTATTAGGTACACTTTCTCTTTGCGGTATTCCACCCCTTGCTTGTTTTTGGTCCAAAGATGAAATTCTTAATGATAGTTGGTTGTATTCACCTATTTTTGCAATAATAGCTTGGTCTACGGCGGGATTAACGGCATTTTATATGTGTCGGATTTATTTACTTACTTTTGAAGGACATTTAAACGTTAATTTTCAAAATTACAGTGGAAAAAGGAATACCCCCTTATATTCAATATCGCTATGGGGTAAAGAAGGTTCAAAAATAAGTAAGAAAAACTTTCGTTTGGTAACTTTATTAAATAAGAATGGAGGTCCTTCTTTTTTTTCAAATAGAGTATATAAAATTGATGAGAATGTAAGAAAAATGCTTTCTATTCCGAATTTTGGCAATACCAAGACTTCTTTGTATCCTTATGAATCGGATAATACGATGTTATTCCCAATACTTATATTAATTTTATTTACTTTGTTCGTTGGATTCTTAGGAATTCCTTTAACTCAAGACGTGGATATATTAACAAAATGGTTAACCCCGTCTATAAATCTTTTACATAAAAATTCAAATAATTCAATAGATTGGTATGAATTTTGTAAAGATGCCTTTTTTTCAGTCAGTATAGCCTCTTTCGGAATATTTATAGCATTTTTTTTATATAAACCTGTTTATTCATCTTTTCAAAATTTGGACTTAATTAATTCAT